GTATAAGAGCGGAAATCGGGGTAGGCCCTTCCATAGCATCAGGCAACCATACATGAAGGGGAAATTGTGCAGATTTAGCAACGGCACCAGTAAATAATAGAGCAGCACACAAAGTAACAAATAAAAAATTTACCTCGTTATTATAAATTAAGTTATTGAATATTTCGAATAAATCCTGAAATTCGAAACTACCTGTTATCCAATAAAAACCTAAAATTCCTAATAATAAACCAAAATCCCCTACACGATTAGTTACAAAAGCTTTTTGGCAAGCATTTGCTGCAAGAGGTCGTGTGAACCAAAACCCTATTAATAGATAGGAACACATCCCGACCAATTCCCAAAAAATATAAATTTGTATCAAATTAGAACTAGTAACTAATCCTAACATGGAAGTACTGAAAAAACTCATATAAGCAAAAAATCTCAAATATGCTTGATCATGAACCATATAATTATCACTATAAATAAGAACCATAATTCCAACGGTAGTGATTAATATTGACATAATAGAAGTAAGTGGATCTATCAAATAGCCGAATTCTAAAGAAAAATCGTTATTAATGATCCAAGACCATACATATTGATAGATAGAATTGCTATTTATTTGCTGAATAGACAGATTGATTGAAAAAATCATGACTATACTTAACAATAAAACACTCTGAAAAGACCACATACGACGAAAATTTTTTGTTGCCGTCGGAAAAAGAAGAAGTCCCACCCCTATTAATATAGGAACGGGAAGTGGAATGAAAGGTATGAGCCACCCGTATTGATATGTCTGTTGCATAAAAAGCTTTTTACTTCCTAATTTATTGTTTCCGATTGACCGGATCTTACCTCTTTGAAAGGAGTCAATAAAAGTCAAGGTATGAACTAAGTTAAACTAATTTAAATAGAATTTTACAAGCTTTTCCTATTACTTTACTTATTTATTTTTCTAAATCCTTCAAATATTCAATTCAAATCAAGAAATTACATTTGGTCAAATGATATAAAACAGAGTAATTCCTAATTTTTTTTTCGAATTTGAAAATTCAACCTACCCCTTTCCCCGAGTTTGACCTGTTAATAAAAAAGGAAATGAAAATGGAAAGTTGGATTCTTTTTTTATTATTAAGTTTAAACTTAACTAATTCGATTTCTATAAAGAATATCAAATAAAGATACTAATCAATCTAATAAATAAAAACTCTTTTACGGCTATTCTATGAAATAAAAAAAATTTGAAAAAAAAAAATCACATATCTTCGCCTTTCTGTATTTCTAGTGCTAGAAATATTATTTTATTAATGCGATTTTGATATATCTTTCCCCCATTTAGTTTTCTTTTTTTCTGAAGAGAATATTAATGTAAGAAGAAAAAATAGTAAGGAAGGATTTGTTTTGAACAATAGATGTCTTTCACATCCAACTAGAACAATAAATAATCCTTTTTAAATTTAAATGGCAGTTCCAAAAAAACGTATTTCTACATCAAAAAAGCGTATTCGTAAAAATATTTGGAAAAAGAAGGGGTATTGGACAGCGTTAAAAGCTTTTTCGTTAGGGAAATCTCTTTCTACAGGGAATTCAAAAAGTTTTTTTGTGCAGCAAACAAATAAGTAATCAAAAATTTGAATAATCTGAATCGACTCGAAAAATGAAATTGATCCATTTCATATTTCCTAAAAAATTTCAAATTTCCACCATCTACTATCTATTGAGTTAAGCTAATCAATATGAAATGGCACTCAGTTCACTCTTTTCTTTTATATTTTTAAAAAATAAGAATTTTGTTTTTTACTGAATTCTAAAAATACTAATACTTTCTTTGTTGACAAAGGCATAAATACAAGGTAAAAAAGGGTTTACCCTTCTTTTTTTAGTAGATTTTCTCATTTCCAAGATGGGGAGGTTTTTTCCCCATCGATCTATTTGTTACGGTTACGATAATATAATTTTATATTTTTATCCCCCTTTCTCTATCTATAAAATTTCTCTATCTATAAAAGAGCGGGTATAAGATTTTTAATTAATAAATTAATTAAAATTTCATTTTTCTTAGACTCGATTTAACTTTACTTACTTTTTATTTTCTATTTCTATGAATTAGTATATAGATTCTCGATATATCTCCTGTTATCAACCCAATCAAATCAAGACTTTAGTGAGAATATTCTGTATGAATAATGTGTCAATTTTGCGTGCCTTCCTTTATGTTTATTGATAAAATCAAATGCATTATTAAATTTCTGAAATTCAATAAATGAGAATGAGAAAATAAATGAGAATGAGAAAGAGTTCATTAAAAAATGAAAACAAAAACATTTTTTTTAGTTCTATCTCTTCATTGACTCTTGGTTGAGGGTAGAACTTTCTAGTTACAAGAGTTCAATTATAGGAGAGCATCAAATACACGCAAACCACTAAGACCCTAAACTAAAAAAAGGAACTTTCAAATCCCTATTATTATTTTATTTTTTTTTTTTAATTTTTTTGAGTAATTTGAAAGTTT